ACTAAACAGGAACAAGAGGGATCCACCGAAGAAGATCCTTCCCTTTTTTCGGAAGAAAAGGAGGATCCGTACAAAATCGATGAAACGAAAGAGATACGAGTGAATGGAAAGGAAAAAACAAAGGATCAATTCCACTTTAAAGAGACACGCTATAAAAATAGACCCGTTTATGAAACTTATTATCTGGATGGGAATCAAGAACAAGAAAATTCAAAGTTAGAAATATTAAAAAAAAGGGATCTCTTCTGGTTTGAAAAACCTATTGTGACTATTCTTTTCGACTATAAACGGTGGAATCGTCCGTTGCGGTATATAAAAAACAATCGATTTGAAAATTATGTAAGAAATGAAATGTCACAATATTTTTTTTATACATGTCAAAGTGATGGAAAAGAAAGGATATCTTTTACGTACCCCCCCAGTTTGGCAACTTTTTTTGAAATGATACGAAGGAAAATGTCTCTGTTCAGAAAAGAAAAATCCCCTTCTAATGAATTTTATAATCAGTGGAGTTATAGAAATGAACATAAAAAGAAAAAGTTAAACAATAAATTTTTAAATAGAGTAAAAGCTCTCGACAAAACTCTAAATAAAGAATTTTTTGTTATGAATGTACTCGAAAAAAGAACTAGATTGTGTAATGATAAGACTAAAAAAGAATACTTAACAAAAATATATGATCCTTTCTTGAATGGACCCTACCGGGGACGGATCAAAAAATTGTTTACACCTTCAATCATAAATGAAGCTTCTATAAAAAATTACAGAGAAAGGGTTTGTATAAATAAAATTCATGGTATCCTTCTTATTATTAATTACTTAGAATTTGAACAAAAAACAAATCCATTTGATATAAATGATAGAAAATCATTAGTAACAGAAATTGGTTATTTATTGAATTTAATCAATGAATTGGCTGTAAAATCAACATCAAGTTTAAATTTTAAAAGACTTTTTTTAGTTCCAGAACACGAACAAGTAAGAATTCATTCAGAGGATCAATTAAAAATTTTTAATTTTTTATTCAATGCAGTTAGAACTGTTCCGAACGATAAAACAATAAAAAAAAAATCTATTGGAATAAAAGAAATTAATAAAAAAGTTCCTCGGTGGTCATACAAATTAATCAACGATTTAGAACAACAAGAGGGAGAAACCGAGGAAAGTGTGGTAGAGGATCATGAGATTCGTTCAAGAAAAGCCAAACGCGTAGTGATTTTTACTGATAACCACCAGAATACTGATGCTTATACGAATACCCAAGAAACTAATAATACTGATCAAACAGACGAAATTGCTTTAATACGTTATTCACAACAATCGGACTTTCGTCGAGACATAATCAAAGGCTCTATGCGCGCTCAAAGGCGTAAAACAGTTACTTGGAAACTTTTTCAAGCAAATGTGCATTCCCCCCTTTTTTTGGACCGAATAGACAAATCTTTTTTTTTTTTTTTTGATATTTTGGCGCGTATGAAAATAATTTTTAGAAATTGGATGCGGAAAAACACAGAATTTTCGGATTATACAGAGAAAAAAAAAGAAGAGGACAAAAAAGAAGAAGACAAAAGAAAGGAGAAAGCGCGTATAGAAATAGCAGAAGCCTGGGATAGTATTTTACTTGCTCAAGTAATAAGAGGTTTTTTGTTAGTAACCCAATCAATTCTTAGAAAATATATTATATTACCTTCATTGATAATAGCTAAAAATATAGTCCGTATACTATTATTTCAATTTCCTGAATGGTCTAAGGATTTAAGGGATTGGAATAGAGAAATGCATGTTAAATGTACCTATAATGGCGTTCAATTATCAGAAAAAGAATTTCCAAAAAACTGGTTAACAGACGGTATTCAGATCAAGATCCTATTTCCTTTTCGTCTTAAACCGTGGCACAGATCTAAACTACAAGCCCCTTATAATGATCCAATGAAAAATAAGGATCAAAAAAATGATTTTTGCTTTTTAACAATTTTTGGAATGGAAACTGAACTACCTTTTGGTTCTCCCAGAAAACAACTTTCATTTTTTGAACCCGTTTTTAAAGAACTAAAAAAAAAATTGAAAAAGAAATGTTTTATAATTCTAAGAATTTTAAAAGAACAAACAAAATTGTTTCTAAATGTCTCAAAAGAAACAAAAAAATGGATCATTAAAAGTATTCTGTTTATAAAAGAAATAATAAAAGAACTCTCAAAAATAAACCCAATTACATTATTTGGATTTGGATTGAGAGAAATAGAAGTATATGAATTGAGTGAAACTAAAAAAGATTCGATAATTGGTAATCGGATGATTCCTGAATCGTCGATTCAAATTATATCTCAGGGTTGGACAAATTATTCATTAACAGAAAAAAAAATGCAAGATCTAACTGATAGAACAAATACAATCATAAATCAAATAGAAAAAATTACAAAAGAAAATAAAAAAGGATTTATAACTCCAGATATAAATTTTAGTTCTAACAAAATAAGTTATGATGATAAAAGATCAGAATCACAAAAAAATATTTGGCAGATATTAAAAAGACAAAATGTTAGATTAATCCTTAAGTCACATTATTTTATAAAATATTTCATTGAAAGGATATACATAGATATCTTTCTATGTATCATTAATATTCCTAGCATCAATACAAAACTTTTTCTTGAATCAACAAAAAAAATTATTAATAAATACATTAACGATAATGAAGTAAATCACGAAAGAATTGATAAAACAAATCAAAGTGTAATTCCCTTTATTTCGACTATAAAAAAGTCACTTACTAATATTAGTAACAAGAATTCAAAGACTTTTTGTGACTTATCTTACTTTTCACAAACATATGTATTTTACAAATTATCACAAACCCAACTTATTAACTTATATAAGTTAAAATCTGTATTTCAATATAACGGAATGTCTCTTTTTCTTAAGAATGAAATAAAGGATTTTTTTGTTGTAACACAAGAACTATTTCATTCCGAATTAAGACATAAGAATCTTCGCAATTATGGAATGAATCAATGGACAAATTGGTTAAGGAGTCAGTATCAATGTGATGTATCTCACATTAAATGGTCTAGATTAGTACCACAAAAATGGCGAAATATATTAAATCAACACTGTATGGCTCAAAATAAAGATTTATGTGATTTATATGAAAAGGATCAATTAATTAACTACGAAAAAATTTTTGAAACAGATTCATTACTGAATCAAAAAGATAATTTAAAAAAACGATATAGATATGATCTTTTAGCATATAAATTTATTAATTATGAAGATAAGAAGGACTCTTATATTTATGGATCACCATTACAAGTAAAAAATAACCAAGATATTTTTTATAATTACAACACACATACACAAAAATCATTTAATATGCCGGAAGGTATTCCTATTATCCCTATCAATAATTATCTAGTAGAAGATGATATTAGAGATATGGAGATAAATCCGGATAGAAAATATTTTGATTGGAGAATTTTCCATTTTTGTCTTAAAAATAAGGTCGATATTGACGCCTGGATCGATATTGATACTGACACTAACAGTAATAAATATACTAAGACTAGGGTTAATAAGTATCAAATAATTGATAAAATCAATAAGAGGGGTCCTTTTTATCTCACGATTCAGCAAGATCAAGAAATCAACCTATCCAATCAAAAAGGGTTTTTTGATTGGATGGGGATGAATGAAGAAATACTAAGTTGTCCTATATCAAATATGGAATTTTGGTTCTTCCCAGAATTGGGGATACTTTATAATACGTATAAAATTAAACCGTGGGTTATACCAATTAAATTACTAGTTTTAAATTCTAATATAAATGAAAATGTTAGTAAAAACAAAAGCATCACTGGAAATAAAAAAAGAGATCCTTTTATATCAATATCGGAGAATTCAAAAAAATCTTTTGAATTAGAAAACCGAAATCAAGGGGAAAAAGAATACGCGGGCCAAGCGGATTTTAAATCAGCTCTTTCAAACCAAGAAAAAGATGTTGAAGAAGATTATACGGGATCGTACATGAAAAAACATAGAAATAAAAAGCAATACAAGATCAATACAAAAGCGGAGTTTGATTTCTTCCTAAAAAGGTATTTGCATTTTCAATTGAGATGGGATGATTCTTTAAATAAAAAAATAATCAATAACATCAAAGTATATTGTCTCCTGCTTAGACTGATAAATCCAAGAGAAATTACTATATCCTCTATTCAAAGGGGCGAAATGAGTCTGGATATTCTGATGATTAAGAAAGATTTAACTCTTACAGAATTGATTAAAAGGGGAATTTTGATTATTGAACCAATTCGTCTATCTATAAAAAATGATGGAAAATTTATTATGTATCAAACCATCGGTATTTCATTAGTTCATAAAAGTAAACACCAAATTAATCAAAGATACCGAGAAAAAAAACATGCTGATAAGAATTCTAATGAAGCCATTACAAAACATCAAAAGATGACTGGAAATATAGATAAAAATCATTATGATTTGTTTGTTCCTGAAAATATTTTATCACCTAGACGTCGTAGAGAATTGAGAATTCTTATTTGTTTCAATTCTGAGAATAGACATAGAAATGCAGCATTTTGTAATGGGAATAAGGTAAACAGTCAAGTTTTGGATAAAAGCAAAAAATATAAAAAAAAACTTATTAAATTTAAGTTCTTTCTTTGGCCCAATTATCGATTAGAAGATTTGGCTTGTATGAATCGTTATTGGTTTAATACCAATAATGGCAGTCGTTTCAGTATGGTAAGGGTACATATGTATCCGCGATTGAAAATGCATTAATAGTACATTTTTGATATATTTCCCATACCATATCTGGTCTATGACGACAAAGAGATGCACACATGCATTGTCTTACATTCCACTGATACACGATACTAATTCAATGACATATCAATTTGATCTAGAAATGAATAAACAAAATATTCTTATTTTAGGTCTAAATTTTTATCTTTTGTGAGTGGAGAAAACAACCATCCTTTATGTATACCCTTTCAAATCCAAATAAAATTTACAAATTTTATTTTATTAAAAAAAAAATTATAAATTAATAACAAAATTAAGATTTTTGTATATACAAAATGAGAGGCATTATTATTACTGATCAATAAAGATATCTATCAATAAAAATTTATTAAAATAAAAAGAGAGGGCGAGAAGATTTCATTTTATGGTAAAAAATTCATTCATCTCAGTTATTTCACAAGAAGAAAAAGACGAAAACAGAGGATCTGCTGAATTTCAAATAGTTAGTTTCACCAATAGGATACGAAGACTTACTTCACATTTAGAATTACACAAAAAAGACTATTTATCTCAGAGAGGTTTACGTAAAATTCTGGGAAAACGTCAACGACTGCTGTCTTATTTGTCAAAGAAAAATAGAATATGTTATAAAGAATTAATTAATCGGTTGGATATTCGGGAGTCAAAAACCCGTTAATTTGAAAAGGCATTTTTAATTATTTGATTTATTAGATCTTGAATTTTAATGAACTTTTTTTTCGTTTTCAGCAATTCATGAAAGAATGAATCGAGGAAAAACCGATGAATATACCAGCTACAAGAAAAGACCTCATGATAGTCAATATGGGCCCCCACCACCCATCAATGCATGGTGTTCTTAGACTCATCATTACTCTAGATGGTGAAGATGTTATTGATTGTGAACCAATATTGGGTTATTTACACCGAGGGATGGAAAAAATTGCGGAAAACCGAACAATTATACAATATTTGCCTTATGTAACACGTTGGGATTATTTAGCTACTATGTTCACAGAAGCAATAACTGTAAATGGACCGGAACAGTTGGGAAATATTCAAGTACCTAAAAGAGCTAGCTATATCAGAATAATTATGTTGGAGTTGAGTCGTATAGCTTCTCATCTGTTATGGCTTGGTCCTTTTATGGCGGATATTGGTGCACAAACTCCCTTTTTCTATATTTTCAGAGAAAGAGAATTAGTATATGATCTATTCGAAGCTGCCACCGGTATGAGAATGATGCATAATTATTTTCGTATCGGAGGAGTAGCGGCCGATCTACCTCATGGTTGGATAGATAAATGTTTGGATTTCTGCGATTATTTTTTAACAAGAGTTGCTGAATATCAAAAACTTATTACACGAAATCCTATTTTTTTAGAACGAGTCGAGGGAGTAGGCATTATTGGTAGAGAGGAAGTAATAAATTGGGGTTTATCGGGACCAATGCTGCGAGCTTCCGGAATACAATGGGATCTTCGTAAAGTTGATCATTATGAGTGTTACGATGAATTTGATTGGGAGGTACAGTGGCAAAAAGAAGGAGATTCATTGGCTCGTTATCTAGTCCGAATTGGTGAAATGATAGAATCTATAAAAATTATTCAACAGGCTCTGGAAGGAATTCCAGGGGGACCCTATGAGAATTTAGAAATACGATACTTTGATAGAGAAAGGAATCCGGAATGGAATGATTTTGAATATCGATTTATTAGTAAAAAGCCTTCTCCTACATTTGAATTGCCGAAACAAGAACTTTATGTGAGAGTCGAAGCCCCAAAGGGAGAACTGGGAATTTTTCTGATAGGGGATCAGAGCGGTTTTCCTTGGAGATGGAAAATTCGCCCCCCGGGTTTTATCAATTTGCAAATTCTTCCTCAGTTAGTTAAAAGAATGAAATTGGCTGATATTATGACGATACTAGGTAGTATAGATATCATTATGGGAGAAGTTGATCGTTGAAATGATAATTGATATACCAGAAGTACAAGAGATTGATTCTTTTTCTAGATTAGAGTTTTTAAAAGAGGTTTATGGAATTATATGGGTGCTTATTCCTATTTTTACTCTTGTATTGGGAATCACAATAGGCGTACTGGTAATTGTATGGTTAGAAAGAGAAATATCCGCAGGGATACAACAACGTATTGGACCTGAATACGCCGGCCCTTTGGGAATTCTTCAAGCTCTAGCAGATGGGGCAAAACTTGTTTTCAAAGAAAATCTTCTTCCATCTAGGGGGGATACCCGTTTATTCAGTATCGGGCCATCCATAGCAGTCATATCAATTTTAGTAAGCTATTCAGTAGTTCCTTTTGGCTATCACCTTGTTTTAGCGGATCTCAATATCGGCGTTTTTTTATGGATTGCCATTTCCAGTATTGCTCCAATTGGACTTCTTATGTCAGGATACGGGTCAAATAATAAATATTCCTTTTTAGGTGGTCTACGAGCTGCTGCTCAATCGATTAGTTATGAAATACCATTAACTTTATGTGTGTTATCAATATCTCTACGTGCGATTCGTTGATACATAGACATAAACTTTTCTTTATTCCTTCCTTTCAAAGAAAGGGTTGGAATTAATTAAGTAGCTATCTTCATTTTTTTTATTCATTATTCGGGTTGATGAACTAAATCAAATAGTTATATGAGTGAAAGAAAACAGCTTATATATAAATTCGCAGTAAAAAGATTGAGTCTCATTTTCTATGTATAAGAGTTAGAGAGTTAAGCGGAAATAAACATAAACAGAAGCGACCGTTTCCCCCAAGATTGGTTGATTAGTCATCCTGACTTGAAGCGGGCTCAAAAGATCAACCGTATTGAGTTTTCACTATCATTTGTATGTATTACCACGGGGGGGTTGAGCAAAAACGAGTGGATGGTTAGAAACACCAAGATATGTAAAGGATTAGTAATGGAGATTATGTAAATTCTCCAAAAGGACATTTTTACATAATATAGAATACTCGTTGGGGCTTTAAATTGGTAGAAATGATCAGGCAATACTCCCCACGACACGATTCCAATCCAGAGTATGCTCCTATCCACCGATTAAATAAATAACTATTGGGAACGAAATAATCCTTTACTTTATTTTGTAAGCCCCCTTTTTCTCAGAAATAGAAAGAAGAATAGGAACGAAAAAAAGAGAAAGAAATCCAATTCCAATAAAAAAATAAAAAAGATATCTTTTTTATTTTTTTCTTTCCCAGATACATATTAATAGGTATAGAATTTGTGTCATAATTCATGAATTAATTATAGAATTTTTTTCGTACGTGAAATCAACGGGTTATTGATATTTCTACAAGAAGTATTTTATTGAACAATTAAGTTATTACTCAACAAAGAAGAATTTAAATTCTTATTGAAATTATTAAAGATTAAAGAAAGGGTGAGATCAATTCAGAAGTACTTTTTTTATTTATTATTAAATATTTTATTTATTATTAAATATTAAATAATTATAACAGACAGAATTCAATTGGTCTAATTTAGGACCGTCCAATAGATTTTGACTTTATCCATCCTACAAACGTATCAAGATAAAATAATACTGACGCGATCCTTAGATTTATTTCTGGCCTTCAAGGAGCCGTATGAGGTGAAAATCTCATGTACGGTTCTGTAATAGCGATGGTAACAGTAATGGTATCACCGACTATAATTATCTAACAGTTCAAGTACAATTGATATAGTTGAGGCGCAATCAAAATACGGTTTTTGGGGATGGAATTTGTGGCGTCAGCCTATAGGGTTTATCATTTTTATCATTTCTTCCCTAGCAGAATGCGAGAGATTACCTTTTGATTTACCAGAAGCAGAAGAAGAATTAGTAGCAGGTTATCAAACCGAATACTCGGGTATAAAATTTGGTTTATTTTATGTTGCTTCCTATCTAAACCTATTAGTTTCTTCATTATTTGTAACAGTTCTTTACTTGGGAGGTTGGAATATCTCTATTCCGGACATATATGTTTCTGAGCTTTTTGAAATAAATAAAACATGTGGAGTTTTTGGAGCGACAATTGGTATCTTTATTACATTAGCTAAAACTTATTTGTTCTTGTTCATTCCTATCACAACAAGATGGACTTTACCGAGGCTAAGAATGGACCAACTATTGAATCTTGGATGGAAATTTCTTTTACCTATTTCTCTCGGTAATCTATTATTAACAACTTCTTCCCAACTCTTTTCGCTGTAAGGGAAATTTACAACTTGTCTCAAACAAGAGAAATAAACAAACATAAAATTATTCATAATATATATTAACGATATGTTCTCTATGGTAACTGGGTTCATGAATTATGGTCAACAAACAGTACGAGCTGCAAGGTACATTGGTCAAAGTTTCATGATTACTTTATCTCACGCAAAGCGTTTACCCGTAACTATTCAATATCCTTATGAAAAATTAATCACCGCGGAGCGTTTCCGCGGTCGAATCCATTTTGAATTTGATAAATGTATTGCTTGTGAAGTATGTGTTCGTGTATGTCCTATAGATCTACCTGTTGTTGATTGGAAATTGGAAACTGATATTCGCAAGAAACGGTTGCTTAATTACAGTATTGATTTCGGAGTCTGTATATTTTGTGGTAATTGTGTTGAGTATTGTCCAACAAATTGTTTATCAATGACTGAAGAATATGAACTTTCTACTTATGATCGTCACGAATTGAATTATAATCAAATTGCTTTGGGTCGTTTACCAATGTCAGTAATTGATGATTATACAATTCGAACAATTTTTTATTCGCCTCAAAAAAAATAAGTAAATCTCTTGATTAAAGAATAATTTATAATTACTTTACTAATAACTAATACTATTACTTTACTAATAAATAATACTAAGGTTAAGTTTTGATCTAATCTAAAGGAATCGGGTTTCTTTAGTTTTGTTTGGTCAATAACTACAAATCCCAACTATTGATTAGTTGGTTAAGAATCACGTCTTAATTTGGATTGAAAATCCATTAATTAATATATCTGTAATTATTTTTACATATATAGTTTCAAATTAGAACTACTCTTTCAGATAACGAATTAAATTAGTCCAATAATTGTACTTACATTTATTCATATCCCTTAGTATTTATTTACTTAGGATTTAATTAGGAATTGCTCAAAAATTATAATTTTTTTTTTCTGTTCGGATTTCAATAAGGTCATGAAAAACATTTCTATTTATTTATCTCTTATTTTACATATAATGGATTTGCCCGGACCAATACATGATTTTCTTTTAGTCTTTCTGGGATCGGTTCTTATACTAGGAGGTATGGGAGTGGTATTATTTACCAACCCCATTTATTCTGCCTTTTCATTGGGACTGGTTCTTGTTTGTATATCCTTATTCTATATTCTATTAAACTCCTATTTTGTAGCTGCTGCACAACTCCTTATTTACGTGGGAGCTATAAATGTTTTAATCGTATTTGCTGTGATGTTTATGAATGGTTCAGAATATTACAAAGATTTGAATCTTTGGACCGTTGGGGATGGGGTTACTTTGCCAGTTTGTACAAGTATTTTTGTTTTACTCATGATTACTATTACAGATACGTCATGGTACGGGATTATTTGGACTACAAGATCAAACCAGATTATAGAACAAGATTTGATAAGTAATAGTCAACAAATTGGAATTCATTTATCAACAGATTTTTTTCTTCCGTTTGAATTCGTTTCGATAATTCTTTTAGCCGCTTTGATAGGTGCAATTGCCGTGGCGCGACAGTAATAAATCTATAGAATTGGCAACAGCAATCCAATGAATTGTTGTTCAGTTCATATTGAAATGAATCGAAATTGATAAGGAGTTGGTCAATGATGCTCGAGCATGTACTTGTTTTGAGTGCCTACTTATTTTCTATCGGTATCTATGGATTGATCACGAGTCGAAATATGGTTAGAGCCCTTATGTGTCTTGAACTTATACTGAATGCGGTTAATATAAATTTCGTAACATTTTCTGATTTTTTTGATAGTCGCCAATTAAAAGGAAATATTTTCTCAATTTTTGTTATAGCTATTGCAGCCGCTGAAGCAGCTATTGGTCCGGCTATTGTTTCGTCAATTTATCGTAACAGAAAATCAACTCGTATCAATCAATCAAATTTGTTGAATAAGTAGTATTAATAATCATATAAATTCTAATATTCATAAATTATAATTACCATGACCATACATTACGTATAATACATGTTTTCGAAAATGTAAAAAATCAATGTAAGAAATCAAAGTATCTTGGTTCTATCGCACGGGTCGATCCAGAAGTAGATTTATTATAAAAATTCTGATAAATTATTGATTCATCTGGTGTCTAAATATATGATTCATTTACAAGTTTACTAGATCGAAAATTTCTGACATTTAAAAATTTATAGATCCAATGTCACATTCAGTAAAGATTTATGATACGTGTATAGGGTGCACTCAATGTGTGCGAGCCTGCCCAACAGATGTATTAGAAATGATACCTTGGGACGGATGTAAGGCTAAGCAAATTGCTTCTGCTCCAAGAACAGAGGACTGCGTCGGTTGTAAGAGATGTGAATCCGCCTGTCCAACGGATTTCTTGAGTGTTCGAGTTTATTTATGGCATGAAACAACTCGAAGTATGGGTCTAGCTTATTAATACGTTCCAGAAAACCCTACTTGAAATACATTTTTTTTACCTTTACCGACAAAAACCCGCGCTCAAAAAATCTTTATTTTGAGCACGGGGTTTTCTGGTCCAAGTTTATCTTGTTTTTACCATGAATTATTTTCCTTGGTTAACACTAGTTGTAGTTTTGCCAATATTCGCGGGTTCCTTAATTTTCTTTCTCCCTCATAGAGGAAATAAGGTAATCAGGTGGTATACTATATGTATATGTTTAATGGAACTCCTTCTAACAACCTACGCATTCGGTTATCGTTTCCAATTGGATGATCCATTAATGCAACTGACAGAGGATTATAAATGGATCAATTTTTTTGATTTTTACTGGAGATTGGGAATAGATGGGATTTCTATAGGACCTATTTTACTGACAGGATTTATCACAACTTTAGCTACTTTAGCGGCTCGGCCAGTTACTCGAGATTCCCGACTATTCCATTTCCTGATGTTAGCAATGTATAGCGGTCAAATAGGCCCATTTTCTTCTCGAGACCTTTTACTTTTTTTCATCATGTGGGAGTTAGAATTAATTCCAGTTTATTTACTTCTATCCATGTGGGGGGGAAAGAAACGTTTGTATTCAGCTACAAAATTTATTTTGTACACTGCAGGAAGTTCTGTTTTTTTATTAATAGGAGTTCTGGGTATTGGTTTATACGGCTCCAATGAACCGACATTAAATTTTGAAACATCAGCTAATCAATCGTATCCTGTAGCACTGGAAATAATATTCTATATTGGATTTCTTATTGCTTTTGCTGTCAAATCACCGATCATACCCTTACATACATGGTTACCAGACACTCATGGAGAGGCACATTACAGTACTTGTATGCTTTTAGCCGGAATCTTATTAAAAATGGGAGCATACGGATTGGTTCGGATCAATATGGAATTATTACCCCACGCTCATTCGATATTTTCTCCCTGGTTGATGATAGTAGGCACAATCCAAATAATCTATGCAGCTTCAACATCTCCTGGTCAGCGTAATTTAAAAAAAAGAATAGCCTATTCTTCTGTATCTCATATGGGTTTCATA